TAATATACTAGTTTAGTGTGGAGTGAATGCCTTGGAAGAAAAATATAGGCGCGGACAATCGCGAAAGTGTTGACACGAGGAAAGCCTGTGACGTCAACCAACCTAACATGGGAAACCGGGGCTAAAAAGCCCACTGCTTAGGCAGTATCAAGGGGAAGTGAAACATCTCAGTACCCTGTAGACCAAATCAACCGAGATATCGTTAGTAGTGGTGAGCGAAAGCGATAAAAAGGCAAAACGAAAATATTATTATTAAGAATGAAAAGAAGTTTTATTTTTAATAAAATTTCTACCTTAGAAGGTGTTAGTCCTGTAATTCTTTTTTTATTCGTGAAAGTAAGACGAGGCAAGTTTACCTTGTCTGAGTATTGGGGGACCACCCTCAAAGCCTATAGTTATTTTTCTTACCGATAGTGAACAAGTACCGTGAGGGAAAGGTGAAAAAGAAGTTGCGACAGTGCAAAGATCCTGAAACTCCATATTTGAGTCGGAGCTGTAAAAAGCAACGGCATACCTTTTGTATAATGGGCAAGTGAATCTTAATAAAGGGCAAGCTTAAGCTAATAAAAGTGTAGGCGAAGATAAATCGAGTCCTATGTGGCACCCTAAAGTCCTTTGTTAAGTACCCGAAACCGGCTGATCTAAACTTGAGCAGGCTGATATTGTAGTGGCAACATTCTTTGGAGGGCCGAACCCGTGTATGTGGCAAAATACTGGGATGACTTGAGTTTAGGGGTGAAAGGCCAATCAAAGTCGGTGATAGCTGGATTTCTGCGAAATCTATTGAAGTAGAGCGTCCTAAATAGTAAATCTGGGGTAGAGCACTGTATAAGCAAGGGGGAGATCTTCTCTTACTAAACTTTGGCAAACTCCGAATACAGGTCTTGCATTTAGGGCAGACAGAGTATGTATGCTAAGATTCATACTCAAGAGGGAAACAGCCCAGACTGTAGGCTAAGGTCCATAAAATAGTTTCAGTGGTAAAGGTGATATTTGCTCTGAGACCGTCAGGAGGTAGGCTTGGAAGCAGCCATCCTTTTAAGACAGCGTAACAGCTCACTGACCTAGAGTAGAAGTCCCGCCAATTTTGAGGGCTTAAAACTATTACCGAAGCCTCAGACAAACCTATTAAAATGATCTTAATAGTTTGTGGTAGCAGAACATTCCGTAGGTCGTAGAAGTTTTAATGTAAGTTAAGATCAAGATATCGGAAGAGAGAATACTTGCATGAGTAGCATAAAACAATGAAATTAAAGCATTGTGGCCGTAAGTCCAAGGTTTACGATCTTAAGTAAAACTGGGTCGTGAGAGGGTAATACCTCGATTTAAAACGGTCCCTAAGCTGTTAAGCCAAGGCTTACAGTAATGGGTAAGATTAAACTGTTAAAAGTTGCTGACGAAAAATTCACCTTATTCTTGAGTTTGTCAAGGGTGAGCTATTTTTTCCAAGAAAAAGGCACTTTATTTATACCGTACCTTAAACCGCCTCAGGTGGACGGGTGGAGAACACTAAGGCCTTGAGATAACCCTGTTGAAGGAACTCGGCAAAATGACTCTGTAACTTCGGAATAAGGAGTAAAGACATGGAGCGCAAGCTTTTGTCTTTGTCACAAAATCGGGGGTGGCGACTGTTTATTAAAAACACAGGTCTCTGCTAACTCGCAAGAGGATGTATAGGGACTGACACCTGCCCGGTGCCGGTAGGTGAAGCTTTGATGTTTACGCATTGAGGTCAAACCCCGGTAAACGGCGGCTGTAACTATGACGGTCCTAAGGTAGCGAAATTCCTTGTCGGGTAAGTTCCGACCCGCATGAATGGTGTAACGACTTCCCCGCTGTCTCCAACAGGGACTCAGTGAAATTACATAGGTCGTGAAGATGCGACCATCCCACAGCTGGACGGAAAGACCCCGTGCACCTTTACTATAAGCAAATATTGTAGGTCAAAGACTCTAGTGTAGAATAGGTGGGAGCTTATGATTCTTTCTCGTTAGAGATTGGTGAGGCAATAGTGAAATACCACCCCGAGATCTGTTGGCTTACTAACTAAGGGACAGTGTTTGCTGGGTAGTTTGACTGGGGCGGTCGCCTCCTAAAGAGTAACGGAGGCATACAAAGGTAGGTTCATCTCCCTTTAAGGGGAATTGAGTATAATGGTATAAGCCTGCTTGACTGAAAGAAAGACATTTCGATCAGAGACGTAAGTCGGTCATAGTGATCCGGTGGTTCTTTGTGGAAAGGCCATCGCGCAATGGATAAAAGGTACGCCGGGGATAACAGGCTAATGATCCTCTAGAGCCCCTATCGACGGGTTCGTTTGGCACCTCGATGTCGACTCATCACATCCTGGAGCTGGAAAAGGTTCCAAGGGTTCGGCTGTTCGCCGACGAAAGTGGTACGTGAGTTGGGTTTAGAACGTCGTGAGACAGTTTGGTCCCTATCTTCTGTGGGTGTTTGAAAATTCCGAGGACTAGACCTTAGTACGAGAGGACCGGGAAAACTCGATCCCTTGTGTTCCGGTTGTTCCCTAAGGGGCATCGCCGGGTAGCTACATCGAGAAGAGATAATCGACCATTAGGCGAGAAACTCTCCTCTAGTAAAGTTTTTGCAAGGGGGTGGAAGATTACCACTTTGATAGGCGGGAGGTGTAAGAGCTGTGAGGTTTTCAGCTGACCCGTACTAATCCCTAAAAAAGTAAAGTTATGGTGTTTTTATCCAGATTGTAGTTTAATAGTTTTTTGGGCGTGTAGCTCAGTTGGTTAGAGTGGTGGACTTTTAATCCGAGGGTCTTGGGTTCAACTCCCAATACGCCCAAATATCTTTGGTTCAAATTTGCTTAAAGGGGTACGTGTTTTATTAATTATTTTTATAATGAAAACTGAACACGTACCCCTTCGGGTATCCTAACAATATGCCCTTAATACTATTTTAATAAATTCATGGGGATATAACTCAGTTGGTAGAGTGTATGCTTTGCAAGCATGAGGTCAAGAGTTCAAGTCTCTTTATCTCCTTTAAGTTTAAGGGAGCATAACTTAGTGGTAGAGTGTGTGCCTTACAAGCACGAAGTCGGGAGTTCGATCCTCTCTGCTCCCATTGTAGGATAATTTTTATAAAAATTATCCTTTTTAAAGTGTTCCGTCATTAAATTTTTTATCCCTTTAAAAATGTTAGTTCAAGCTGCTAAACTTTTGGGTGCTGGTCTAGCTACTATTGGTTTAGCTGGAGCAGGTGTGGGTATTGGAACCGTGTTTGGTGCTCTTGTTTTAGGTACCGCACGTAATCCTTCCCTGAAAGATGAGTTATTTAGAATTGCTATTTTGGGTTTCGCTTTAACCGAAGCGATTGCCCTATTTGCTTTAATGATGGCTTTCTTGATTTTATTCGCTCTGTAAGAAAATTCTCCAGTAGCAATTATAAAAATATTATTTTAGAGAAGTATTATTAATTATTTTATTATATTACGGCGGTGTAGTTCAGTGGTTAGAATGTTGGAATCATATCCCAAATGTCAGGGGTTCGAATCCCTTCCCCGCTAAATAAATTTTTTACCACCAGATTAAATTTATTGTTTTGCGACTTTGGTGAAATTGGTAGACACGTCAGACTTAAAATCTGTTTCTATTTTAAGAGTATCGGTTCAAATCCGATAAGTCGCAAAATGGCGAGCGTAACTCAGTTGGTTAGAGTGTCAGGTTGTGGCTCTGAAAGACGGGGGTTCAAGTCCCCTCGCCCGCCTTGGCTTGATAGTATAAAGGTATAATGCGGTGGGTTGCAAACCCATAAATGAGGGTTCAAGTCCCTCTCTGGCCTTCTTCAATAGCTCAGTTGGTAGAGCATGTGGCTGTTAACCATAAAGTCGTTGGTTCAAATCCGACTTGGGGAGACACAATATTATAAATTTACTTTATATTTATTTAGTTTGGGTAGCTCAGTTGGTAGAGTGAAGGACTGAAAATCCTTAGGTCGTCGGTTCAAGCCCGATCCCAAACAAAACTAATGCTTGCAAAGATAATTAATAGGCTACGTAATGGGTATATGGTGTATCATTTTGGAGTATCTTTTAAGGAAGTACGTTTTTGTACTAAGGTCCTGGATATTTTATGGAAAGAAAATTTAATTAAAGGGTACACAAAAACAAATGAGGGGATAATTACAGTCTTCCTTAGATACCACGATGGATCTCCAATTTGTACTCGTCTTGTTGTAATTTCTCGCCCACGTGATCGTATTTATCTTTCTTTATTGGATATTGCTCGATTGTCTAATGATTTCGGCATTTTGATTTTATCGACAACAAAAGGAATTATGACTACTGAGCAATGTATACGTAAAGGAGAGGGGGGTGAAGTTTTAGCATACGTGGCATGACAATTCCAGTTTTTCGATTACCTATAGGTGTTAAGTGTTCAAGTAATAAAGGTAAAGTTAGGGTCTCAGGTTCTAAAGGGGTTGTAATTTTCGATTCAGTTAGCAATCTTCATCGAAAAGGTAATATGGTTTTATTTTTACCATATTTAACCTCTTATGAAAGTTCTCTTTTTACTCAAGCTATTTTTGGGGTTGTTTTAGGTTATACTATAGAATTAAAACTTAAGGGGATTGGTTACAGAGTACGTAAAGAAGAAAAAAAACTTATATTTTCTTTAGGTTATAGTAAGTCTGTTGTAGTTGATATCCCTGAAGATGTTTCAGTAAATTTGGGTAAAAAAACTTTTTCTTTAATTTCTGCAAATCTTGGGGTTTTACAAAATTTTGCAAGTAGTATAAGAAGGTATCGATACCCTGATTCGTATAAAGGCGCAGGAGTTTTATATGAAAATGAAATAATAATGTGTAAGGAAGGTAAAAAAACTTAATGGTTCGAACAGAGCATTCTCGTCTTCTTTCTTTTTTAATTGGATCTTCTGGATATTTAGTTCCTCGTCCTTTTAATGAGGACGTTCGAATATCAAAAACAATGCATCCCTATCTTGTAGGGAAACGAAATATTTATTATTTTTATAATCTTGAAAAAAGTTTATATGGTATACGTGCAACTTTAGAAATTTTTAAAAATATAGTCTTATCAGAGGGTAAAATTCTTTTTGTGAGTGATTCCCCTCTTTTAAAAATTTGTCTTTCTCATGAGCCTAATATAAGTTATATAAAATGGAAACGTAGCTATTTAGCTAAATCGAAAGATGCTGATTTGGTATTTTTAAGTGATATAGAGAAAGAAAATTTAGTAGAGGCTCACCGAAAATGTCTATTGTTAGTTGGTGTTGGAAGTCCCACAATGAGTAAAGTATCTTACCCTTTTAATTTAAATATTGAATCCCCTTTATTATCTTCTTGGTTTTTTAGTTTAATTTACATGACTTGTGTTAAAGGTAATCGTATGAAAACAAAAACAAAAGTTCGTCCTTTTTCTAACCTTTTAGGTAAGGCTAAGGTAAAAGAAGTTAAAATTTTTTCCAAAAGTACGATTAACTTCATTGGAGAAAGTATTAATAAATAATGCGATTTAAACATAGATATAAATCTTGTTTGTGGTCGAGAACTGATATTTGGGGGGATTTGTTATCTAAAGAAAAGACTTTTCTTCGTCCTAAATGGGATAGTATTATAGGGGTATTGGGAAGTCAAAAACGTAGACATCGTCCATTAGCTAATATAAATAGATATCGCCACCCTCTGTGTCATGATTATAATTTTGTTAAACCTCGTGTTCGACCTAACCAAACTTTTAAGTATAATCGTCTAGGTTATAGGAATACTTTATCTCTTTTATTGTGTATAAGACGTTTTTACGGTGATTTAAGTCATAAAGCTTTTAAAAGGTTTTGTCGACCCTTAGTTTCTGTAAAAAATCCATCTCAAAAATTAATTGGGTCCCTAGAGGGGCGTTTAGATATTAGTTTATATAGATTAGGTTTTTTTCATTCGATTTACTACAGTCGTCAGGCTATTCTTCACAGTAAAGTGTTAGTAAATGGGAAAAAAATAGGTGATGGTGGGTTTATTCTTCAAAAAGGGGATTATGTTGAATTTTGTCCTTCACAACGTTTTGCTATTAGGGCTAGATTAGTAGCGCGTTATAAACGTTTTCGTTCTTTTCATGTGAAGTTGGAGCGTTGGCGTTTATCTAATCGGTTTAAATTTGAGCTCCATCTTCAGCCTACACCAAAATGGATACAGACAGATTATTCAAATTTAAGTTTTATTCTTTCTTCTGATGTTTGTGCTCCTGTTATGTATCCTTTTAGAGTCGATGTAGATGAAGCTCTTTGGGCTTCTAAGTATGGTTATTTTTAGTGCTTTTTATGTAGTATTTTATATTAATTCGGGGTACTGTTTATAATTATATTATTAAATTAATTCATTATGTGGCTAACTTTCCTAACTACTTTTTTAAATATTCTTGATCTTGTTATTCCTTTATTGATTGCTGTAGCCTATTTTACCTTAGCGGAGCGGAAAATTATGGCCGGTATTCAAAGACGACGTGGTCCAAACGTTATTGGTTATATGGGACTACTTCAGCCTTTAGCTGATGGTCTTAAACTTTTTGTTAAGGAAACTGTTTTGCCCACAAATGCAAATATTGTGCTTTTTGTGTTAGCCCCTCTCTGTACTTTTATTTTAAGTTTGATTAGTTGGGCTGTAATACCTTTCAGTTATGGTAATGTTATTTCAGACTCTCAGCTTGGGGGTCTATATTTTTTAGCTGTTTCTTCTCTTGGTGTATATGGGGTATTAATATCCGGTTGGTCAAGTAATTCAAAGTATGCTTTTTTAGGTGCGTTACGTTCTGCGGCGCAGATGGTTTCTTATGAAATTTCAATGGGTATTAGCCTTATTAATGTTTGTTTGTGTGTAGGTACTTTAAATTTAACGGAGATAGTAATTGCTCAATTAGATGTTTGGCTTGTTTTTCCTTTATTACCAGTAAGTATAATGTTTTTTATTGGGTGTTTAGCTGAAACTAATCGTCATCCTTTTGATTTACCAGAAGCAGAAGCAGAGTTGGTGTCAGGTTATAACGTGGAATATTCAGCTATGGGATTTGCTTTGTTTTTTTTAGGAGAATATGCTAATATGTTGGTCATGGGAGGGTTAACTTCTATTTGTTTTTTAGGGGGTTGGTTGTCTCCTTTTGGTATAGGTGTTTTACCTGATGGTATTTGGTTTGGCTTGAAAATTTGTTTTTTTGTTATTTTATTTATTGTTATGCGAGCTATTTTGCCGCGTTATCGGTACGATCAATTAATGAAATTGGGTTGGAAGTGTTTCTTACCACTAGCTTTAGCTTTATTTTTTATTTCGGTTGGAATACTTATGGGATTTGATTGGTTGCCCAATTAGTAATTGTTTTTTATATCCTTCATATAAAGCCCAGAGTTTTAATTGTATTTCATAAAATAGGATTAAGGGTAATCCGATTACAGTTTGGCTTAAAATATCTGGTGGGGTTATAAAGGCTGCAATAGAAAAAGCTGTGATGTATGCTATACCGCGATATTTTACCCACGTTTGTTTACTTGTATAAATTTGCACTATATTTAAGGCAATTAAACAAGGAAAACTAAGAGTTAAAGCTTTATTTAATTGTTGCAAATGGGATAAATAATCGTGTAGTCTTGGCTCAAAAGTTAAATCTATTGCCGTAAAATTTTGAGAATAGGCTGAAAAGAGTTCCCACAATACTTTAATAATTATAGGAAATATGAATATATAAATGCAGCTATAAAATATAATTGCTGTGATTAAAAGGTTAAAAATTACTAGTGCTTCGAAAGCGTATAATCCAGGACGTAAAAAAAGGTATAGTTGTGTTAGTGCTATACTGAGTCCAAAACTAAAGCTAAAAATAGTACAAAGTTGTAGATAAGTAAAAAAAATTTCAGTTAATCCTGTACTAACAAAGTGTGATAATCCTTTAGGTAAAAATATAAAAATTAAACCTTGTTTGTATGTATAAGTTGTGCTGAAAAAAAAAATTGTTCCTAAAATGGCGTAAGCTAAACGGTAATTAAGTTCTTGTAAATAATATATTGATATTTTAAGTCTGTTCATAAAAAAAATAAGAGTCAAGGGAAGATAGTTCAATTGGTAGAACTTTGGTCTCCAAAGCCAAGGGTTGGGGGTTCAAGTCCCTCTCTTTCTGTTGTTCTACCTAAGTTAAAATTGTGTTAAGTCCTAATTAGTATGAGAATAAGTTTCTTACAGTTTTTATTTTTATTTTTTATCGGCCTTCTTTTTTTTGCTGACTTGCCACAACTTGTCAAGACAATTAAACAAAAAATAAAAACTTATAAAAAAAAAGAAACAAATAAGTAAATTGCTTTATAAGTGTTAATGGTCTATAATTAAAAGGATCGTAAAGTACAGCGGTTTGTAGTTTAATTGGCAAAACATAGTTCTCATGAAGCTAACAATGTAGGTTCAATCCCTGCCAAACCGAGGTTTATGGTTTGCAAATGGAGTCTAGCCAAGTTGGTAAGGCGCCCGTTTTTGGTACGGGGACCGGAGGTTCGAGTCCTTCGACTCCAGAAGCCAAGGTGGTGGAATTGGTATACACGCTGGGTTTAGGTTCCAGTCCTTAATGGGATAGGGGTTCAACTCCCCTCCTTGGTAATGTCAAGACCGAATATTAATCAATGGTTTAACAAAAGTAAAGGTAAAAAGCAAACAAAAGCGAAGAGTGTGGGTCTTCGTGGATGTCCTCAGAAAAGAGGAGTTTGTTTAAAAGTCTTTGTTTGTTCCCCAAAAAAACCAAATTCAGCCAGACGTAAAGTTGTTAAAGTTCGTTTATCCAATAAAGTTAAATTAACTGCTTATATACCGGGTCAGGTTCATAGATTGCAGGAACACTCACAGGTTTTAGTGCGAGGTGGTAGAATACCGGATCTTCCTGGTGTAAAATATCGTCTAATCCGTAATAAATTAGATTTAGAAGGATTACCTGGTCGCAAGACTTCGCGTTCTAAATATGGTACAAAAAAAATAGATAAAGGATGCTAGGTAGTAAACAGGATATAAAAACATTATGGATATTCCACAACAACAAAAAAAATCTATTAAATTTTTAGGTATTAAAAGTGATCCTTTAGTAAAAAAAATGATTAATCTTTTAATGCGTGATGGAAAACGCTCAAAAGCAGAAAATGTTTTAAATAAGGCTCTTCAATCTCTTGATAAAGATTATCCTGGACGAGCTATACATATTTTTTATTTAGGTATTCTTGCAGTTAGACAAGATATAGGTGTTCGTCTTAAACCAAAACCAAAAACCCGTCGTAATAAACAGGCATTTAATGTGTATTTACCACGAGTCATTTCTCCTATTTGTGGTCTGAATCTTGGTATGAGGTCATTATTAAAAGCAAGTAGAGATCGATCTATGGCTTCGCCACTATGGGAGAATTTAAGCAAGGAATTGCTTAAAGCATCTCAAAATAAGGGAGAAGTTGTCAGTAAAAGGTATAGCTTAAATAAATTAGCTATGTCTAACAAACGTAGAATTCATTTTGGTGTTCGTTATTGATATTTTAATTACCAAAAATTAATTATGGACTTTATTCATTTTTTCTTTGTCGCTGCTTTATTGTTTATTATAGGTGTTGGGGGTGTTATTTTAAATAGAACAAATATTGTTGTTGTTCTTATGTCTTTAGAGCTTGCTCTTCTTTCAGTAAGCTTAAATTTTATTGTTTTTTCTGTGTGTTTAGGAGACTTAATGGGTCAAATTTTTGCTATTTTTATTCTTATAATTGCTGCTTGTGAATCTTCTATAGGTTTGGCTATTATTTTAGTTTATTTTCGAGTTAGAGGTAGTATACGTATTGACCAAGCTTCATTGTTGAAGTCGTGATAGATAGGCTTCCATGGTGAAACTGGTAGACACGGCAGATTCAAAATCTTTTGTCTTTTGACGTGCTGGTTCGAATCCGGCTGGAAGTATTAAATATGATTAGAACTCAAAGTCTTCTTAAAGTGGTAGATAATTCAGGAGCAAAACTGGTTAAATGCATTAAAGTTAAAAAAAAAAGCGGGAAAGCACATGCTAACATCGGAGACGTTGTTCTTGTATCAGTTCAAAGTCTTCGACCTCGTTATGGCAGACGGGTTAGATTAAAAATGAATAAGTCAGAAGTACATCATGGTGTGATTGTTCAAACTCGTAGACTTTTTCGTAATAGGGCTGGCGTAGGTGTCTCTTTTGCATCGAATTCAGTAGCTCTTATTACACAACAACAAAAACCGCTTGGTACACGAATATCAGCTATATTACCAAGTAGGTTAAGAGGTTTAAAATGGGCTAAGTTAGCTGCGATGGCAAAAAAAATTATATAATTGTTTCTATGCATCCTTTTGAAAAACATTATTACGAGATAGTTCAAAAAGATTTAATTCTTAGTGAAAACGTCTCAACAGTTTCATTATTATCTGCGCCAAAAAAAGTAGGTATTTGTTTGGGAGGGGAAAGTTCAGATGAAAATTATGTCATTGCATGTCTTGGGGCTTTATATATTATTGGAGGCCAAAAACCCTATTGTATTCAGCAACCCCCCTCTCAGCAAAGAAATAGTGGTTCAAGGGAGGGCGTAGGAGGGAAAGTAACTTTAAGAAGATCATATATGTATATCTTCTTTTATAAATTATTATTTCATGTTTTGCCACGTGTACGTCAATTTGAGGGTTTACGATCACCGGCCCATGACAATATATATTGTTTTATTTTAAAAGATATTTTTTCTTTTGAGGAGTTGGTATCATTGTTTCCTTATTTTGAAGAGGTAGGTTCTCTACAATGTCAATTCCATTTTACGACAAAAGATAAAGCTGAGACTAATGTTTTAGGACATAGTTTACAGGTTTGCTTTTTTTCTGGTGGAAAATAGGAAAAGCGAAAGTAACTCAATTGGTAGAGTGTAAGCTTGCCAAGCTTAAAGCTGAGGGTTCAAATCCCTTTTTTCGCTTTGGTTTTTTTTAAAATAAGTGGTATTCTTATTTAGTTAGAACGTTGTATTTAACTAAGAGAAGGCTTAGTGCCTTTTTATTTAAGGTTATAGTGTTGCTTTTTTCTAAAAAGTTAATAGAATACCATTTTTTATCTATCGATATACCGAGACAATCAATTTGTGAGGCTATTTTGGGTACATTAGTTTGTAAGTCTTGTAATCTATCATAAATTATCATAATAAGTGGACAACCAAGACAAAGTTTAGGGGGTTTGAGATATAAAGGTACAGAATATAATTTGGCGTTTTGTAAGGATAACCGTATTTTTGATACTTGAGAAGCTTTTAAATTACTGCCATTAAATAGAGCAAAAGTACGTTGTTTTGATAAAAAAAATCTTTTTTTTCGGAGATGTCTTTTTCTAGGTGTAAACATAATTTATAGTTGATAAATTTTAACTTTGATAGGAAGCTTATTTGCTCCTGAGTGTAAGGCTGGGATGCCTTGTTCAGCATCGATACCATAGAGTAAAAATAATGTTTGCCCTGCTGATACGGAGGTAATCCAATGATCTACTTTACCTTTACCTTTTCCCATACGGGCTGCGGAGGCTTTACGGCTTATAGCAATATCAGGAAAGATAAGAATTTGAAGTTTACCTTCTCTTTTAACTTTTCGTCTAATATTTTGTCGCGCTGCTTCGATTTGGCGACCATTTAAATAACCCGATTCCAGTGTAATTACGGCGAAGCAAGTTAATTCCGCTAGTTTATGGGTTTTCGTTGAAGTGTTGGGCAATCCTCTTGGTTTAAAATATTTACGATACTTTGTTTTTTTAGGTTGCATTAACATTAATTGTGTTTTTTTCCCAGTTACAAATCCAAATCTTTAATCCAACGCTCCCATAACCGGTTTGGGTTTGTGCATACTCGGCTTGTATAGTTTTATTTAATTGACTAATAGGCATTTGTCCCATTTGATATTTCCAAACTCTGCTTCTTCCTTTTGCTTTGTGGGTAAACCTCCCCTTTATTTGTATTTTTAAGCCCTGTATTTCTTTATATTCTTGTAAAGCTTGGAATCCTTGTTTAATATATGCTAAAAATTGATAATGTCTTTTTCTTCTTTGTCTTGAACATATATTGTGTATTAAAAATCTAGTTAGGCTAGCCGCGCTTGCTTTATTTTTTATAAGTAAATACATAAGTTGCATACCGTATCGTGCATAATCATATCTAATATGGTTAAAACTTTTAGTAAAATAAGCCATTTGTCTTCGGGCTGGTTTAGGGACAGATCTAGTGTAGGTTTTTAACCTAGTGACCCGTAAAGTTACTTTTTTTGTTCCTGTAAATTTTTGTATTAATTCTAAAGCACTTTGTAGTCTACATGCCACAATAGTCCATGATTGTTTTTTGCTTAATACTGTATTTTCTTTATAACGCCTAGATTTTAAACGTCGTTTTGAACGAAAGTGTAAGTGTATGAGATTAATTTCTATAAGAATTAGCCCAAGGTGTCGGTTAACTTGTATTTTGTCTAAATAATGTGTTGTTCCTAAACAACAAGATTCCATTAGTTTTTGGATTGTAGATAAAATAAAATAAAATCGTGGTTCGTCCCAGTGTGTACATCCTTGGTAAAGGTTATTTCCTGGTCTTAAAATAGTTGGATGAGCTTTTTGTGCCATTTATTTTTTTTTTGTTATTTTATTTTTTTTTGCTATAAAATTTTTTCGTGTTGTCACAAATTCTCCTAACTTATGCCCAACCATTTCGGGTTTAATTTTTCGACTAATCATATCTTTTCCATTATATATTTGTAATTTTAAACCAACAGCAGCTGGATAAATAGTAGAACGTCTAGACCATGTAGGTTTTTTTTCGTGTTGAGGGGTTAATCTTTTTAAAAGACTTTTATCAATGAATGGTGTTTTCCAATTAGATCTTGACATTAGGTTTTGGTTGTATTCTATTGGTGCGAGTAGATGGTCCTTTGGTTGGTTTGCCCCATGGAGTTACAGAGGAACGTCCACCTGAAGTTTTTCCTTCACCACCTCCATGTGGGTGGTCTACTGGGTTCATGGCTACTCCACGAACGGTAGGACGTCGTCCGATCCATCTTGATTGTCCGGCTTTTTGAAGCTTTGCAAAGCGTGAATCTGCGTTACTAACTACACCATTAGTTGCTATTGTTTTTATATCGAACCATCGATACTGCCCTGATTTAAGTCGAATTTTTGCTAAAGTTTTAGTTCTTTTAAAAATACGTCCAAAGGCCCCAGGAGCTCTTAAAATTTTTCCATCTTTTCCTGGAGATAGACTTAAATTGTAAATTAGACTTCCAGTTAATATTTTTTGTAATGTTTTACTGTGTCCGTTTTGAAGCCCATTACGTGTAGAGTTTGATCTGATTACATCCCCTTTTTTAATTTTTGTAGGTGCTATTATATAATTATGTTTTTTAGTGTCTGGATTAAAAATTCGTGCTAAAAAGGCAGATCTGTTTGGATCGTATTCTAAACCTACAACTATCCCTTGGGTTGATTTACGTTTGAAGTCAATATTTCTATATAGTCGAGAATGTCCTCCTCCACGGTGCCATGCGGTTATATGTCCTTTGTTATTGCGCCCGGTGGAGTGGTTCCATGCTCGTCTTTGTGATTTAAGAGGAGGAGTAATAAAAATTTGTTGATTTTGTTTCATATAATATATTAAATACCTAGTTATGCCTTTTATTATCGGTACCTCTATTCCAGAAGACAAAGTTTTGGTGCAGTCTGTATCTCATATTTATGGTATAGGTTTGTCCCAATCTAAAATTTTATGCAAAAAGGCTGGGTTCGGTTCAGATTCACGTGGTAATCACATTACTTTTTCTAAAGGAAAGAATTTGGAGAACTTGGCTGAGGCTACCCCTCTTCCTTTAGGTGCAGATCTTCGTCGTTTTACAAATGATAAGATTCGCCGTTTGTGCATACTTTCAACATATCGTGGTTTACGACATCGTAAAGGTTTACCTGTTCGGGGTCAGCGTACTCATACTAATGCAAAAAAAAGACCCCCATTAAAACTTAATGTTAGCTAAAATAGATAATATAAATTTGTCCCCAAATTCTATTAAAATACCGGTAGTTAATACAGTAAACGAAGTAGTTTTAGAAAATAAGAATAAAGGGTTGTTAAATAAAAAAGGTATTATTTTTATTAAATCAACAAAGAGAAATGTTTTTTGTACTCTCATGGATATTCAAGAAAGAAAAGTAAAAACTAGTTGTTCATTGCGGGTTCCCGTTTATGAAAATGAATATAATGAGCGGGAAAATCTTTATACGCGTGGTTTACTTTTAGGTAATTTATTCGGTGACAAAGCTATTGAATTAGGTTATACAGAATTTACGATTTATCTTGGCTCTGGTATAAATAAAGGGCGGAGGGGAGTCGTAAGAGGTCTTAGTAAAAAGGGGGTTAAAATTACTTTTTTACATCTCGGTACACGTTATCCTCATAATGGTTGTCGTCCAGTTAAAGTTCGTCGTAAAAAATTTCGTACAAAACCTAAAATATCTAGGTAAAATTTAATGTTGAAGGAGTGACTGAGTGGTTAATAGTGGCAGATTGTAAATCTGTTGGTTCTTCCATCGTAGGTTCGAATCCTACCTTCTTCTTGTTCGTTTTAATGAAAGATAAAGCTAAAATGGTTCAACGGCACCCATTTCATTTAGTTGACCCGAGTCCCTGGCCTTTAGTGGCTGCTTTAGGTGGCTTAAGTTTAACTTTTGGTGGAGTGTTATTTATGCATAACTATAAAGGGGGGGGGGAATTACTTTGTTTAGGAGTTTTTACTATTTTATACGTTATGTTTACTTGGTGGAGAGATGTTATCCGTGAAGGGTTATTTGAAGGTCAACATACTTCAGCGGTTCAGCAAGGGTTACGTATGGGAATGATACTTTTTATTGTGTCTGAGATTATGTTTTTCTTTGCTTTTTTTTGGGCTTTTTTTACTTCCTCTATTTCTCCTGTTTTTAATATTGGGGGAGTTTGGCCTCCAGCAGGTATAGACGCGATTAGTCCATGGGGATTACCATTTTTAAATACTATTCTTCTGCTTTCTTCTGGGGCAAGTGTAACATGGGCTCACCATGCTATTGTTGCTGGTTTTAAAAAAGAAGCTTTGCAAGGCTTAGGGGTGACATTGGCATTTGCAATTGCTTTTACCGGTATGCAGGGTATTGAATATATGCATGCTCCTTTTGGTATGTCAGATGGGGTATATGGTTCAGTATTTTATATGGCTACGGGGTTCCATGGATTTCATGTTATCATTGGAACAATATTTTTAGCTATTTGTACTTTAAGATTGTATTGGGACCATTTTAGTCGTCAACATCATTTTGGTTTTGAGGCTGCTGCGTGGTATTGGCATTTTGTTGATGTCGTATGGTTATTTCTTTTTCTTACCATTTATTGGTGGGGATTTAACGTAATAGTCTAGGTTTATTTTATGGAAAAGGCTAAGAGATACAGTGAAATTGATTTAGCCAACTTTTATGCGGTAAGCCCTGTATTTAAAAGATATTCTCAGTTTAATCTCTGGTCAGAGAATTTTAGTGAGTATAATAATATTAAATATTGTGAAAGTTATCTTGCTCAATATTTTTTTGGATGCACTCAAAAATATATTTTAGAATATTTTAGTGGGTATTTTTTATTAACTATACATAATAATCCAAAATTTAGGAAATTTATTAAGTCAGGTTTTTTTAAATATGTTAATCTGCACTTTTTATTATTATTTCAAAGCAATCGTTTTTTTTATATTGGGGATTCTCATAAAGAAGTGGAAACTTTTGTGGAAGAGTATTTTCAAAGGTATATTAAATTTTTTTTTGAGCAAGACTTATTTAGGTGCATTATTGTATGTGTTAATGAAGTAGTTCCGAATTCCTTTAAAGAATATTTAAATACTCGTATTAAATATATTTATAAAGAGCTTTTACTTATTGAGTCAAATATCAAGCCTTTATCTAATTTGGTAGTAATTTTAAATTTTATAGCAAGTGATAAAAAAGAATGGTATCCTTTAGGACTTGTTGGGGACAAGGACACTATAAAAAATTTCTATGTTGATAAGTCGAAAATCACTAGACTTATTAGAATAGAAAGCTCTTGTTTTTTTTCAACAGAATTTAGGTATAAAATATATAAATCTTTTAATTTAAGTAAAGAGGCCACAGGTGTTTTAGTATCAAGTTTTTTTCTAGAAGATACTATATATAGTTGGGGGCCTTTCTTAATTGATAATTGTATAGCATTTGATTTGTCTAAAATTTCTGTAGGTTCTAAATATTTTATTTTTAATATAGAGGTAGAATTTACTTCAATAGTTTGTTCTTCTTTATTTTATAGTTGGTGTTTTTATACTTTTCCTAAACGTACTTATAAGTTGTTTAGTAGAGTTATTTCTCAGACTATAAAAAAGGAAAATAATTGTTCTAATTATGACTTTCTTTTTTTATTAGAATCTTATCAAATTTTAGGTAGTTTTGATAGAAGAAGAAATGATTTAGGTATTTATCGTGATGGTACTGAAGTTTTAAAAAAGATATCAAGCTAATTTATATAAAATTGGTTTATATCTATGTTATAGGTTTAAAAATTTTTATACGTAACTCCAATAAAATCTATTTTGAAGTAGACTTTTTGAGTTTGTTAAACTCTTGTTATACTTTATTCCTGGAATATAAAAAAGATGTATAGTAAAAAACGATTTTGTAAGGTTTTGTTTATGAAGATGACGAAAATGTTCTAGAAAAATTTATAGTTGATCGTTTTTTGGAGTAAGATGGGGGGATTTATTATCGTTTATGGAATCTTTACAATTAATTAATAAAAAGTACGAAAAACATACTCCTTTTATATATTTTAAAAGTTCAATAGTTAACTTCTTAGTTTATATTATTTTTTATCTATACATGTTTTACAGCCCATTAGAACAATTTCAAATACTTCCTCTTTTAAGTTTCGGTGTTGGTTTATTTGATTTTTCAATAACTAACGCAATGATAACAACATGCGTTGGTTTAACTTTTTTTGTTTTTATTTATTATTGTCTTTCAGCTTATGGTTTAAGTTGTTTTCCTACGAGGTGGCAATTAGTTTTAGAAAGTCTTTATTTGAGTACTGCGGGTCTTGTATGGGATAGTGTTGGTCAGCAAGGGCAAAAATATTTTCCTTTTTTATTTGTTATTTTTAGTTTTATCCTGATATCTAATGTTTCAGGACTTGTCCCGTACTCTTTTACTATAACAAGTCATCTTATACAGACAATGGTTTTGGCTTTGACAGTATTTATTGGGGTAATGATTATTTGTGCTTCAAAACACGGTTTTCATATGCTGAGTTTATTTTTACCTGGGGGAACTTCTATGGTTTTAGCCTTTTTATTGGTACCTATAGAAATAGTTTCATATGTGTTTAAACCTCTTAGTCTCGCTGTTCGTCTTTTTGCTAATATGATGGCAGGTCACACATTATTAAAAGTAATTGCTGGGTTTGCATGGGCTATGATGGGTAGTGGTGGATTGTTATTAGTTGCTCATATAGTTCCGTTAGCAGTTTTGGTAATTCTTTTCGGACTTGAGTTAGCAGTTGCTTTAATTCAAGCTTATGTTTTTACAATTTTGAGTTGTATTTATATTAACGACGCAATTGTTCTTCATTAATAATAGTAATTAACTTAAAATTAAATGATGTGTTTTCTTTTTACTATTTTGATATTAAATAAATTTAATATTAAAGAGAAAGTATATACGGTCTAGACAATTTTAAAAAAATATTTATCTCTAAGCATTTTTAGCTCAGTGGATAGAGCATCGGTCTTCTAAATCGTGGGTCGTAGGTTCGAATCCTATAAAATGTAACGCATGAAATTCGCTTTAATATTCCAAAATGACACCGCGGCTTTTTTGCCTGAGCTGTTTCTTGCAATTTCCATATTAGTTATTTTGTTACATGGTAGTTTTTTAGGGGTATCTGCTGCTTCCCTTTATACTTATCTTACCCCAAGTATGGTTCGCTTAACTTCAACGATTTTATTTTTAAGTTTACTTTTAGTGCTTAATAATCCTGTTGAATCGCAAACTTTATGGAATGCTATTTTTGTTACTGATAACATAGGGACTTGGTCTAAATTAATAGTTTTTTTTGGTCTTCTTTTTTGTGTATCGGTAAGTGAATCTTATATGTTTTCAGCTCGTTTTAGAGCTTATGAGTTTTTTGTTTTTATTATTGGTATTGGTTTAAGTTTGTGTCTATTAATTTCATCGTATGACCTTCTTTCTATTTATTTAAGTATGGAGTTTTTGTCGCTTATTTTTTATGTGTTAGCGGCTTGGAAAAAGAATTCGTATTTTTCTGCTGAGGCTGGTTTAAAATATTTTATTTTAGGTTCAGTTGCTTCTATATTTTTTTTGTTTGGTTCATCTTTAATTTATTTTGCCATGGGTACAACTAATTTAGGTTCTTTGGCTTTATTAACAGAAAATTTAACAACATCGTCACCTTTTATCTATTTGGGGCTTGTATGTGTGGTTTCTGCCCTATTATTTAAGATAGGGGCAGCTCCTTATCATATGTGGATAGCAGATGTTTATGAAGGGGCTCCAACTTTGGTAGGTTTTATTTTTGCTGTTATACCTAAATTTGCTTTTTTTGTTGTTATATTACGTTTATCCTTTACAAGTTTTTGGTCTTTTTTTCCTAGTTTATGGGAAAACTTTTTTTGTATTTGTGGTCTTTTTAGTCTTTTTATCGGCTGTATTTGTGGATTAGGGGAAACCAAAATAAAGCGCCTTCTTGCGTTTAGTAGTGTAGGTCATGTGGGGTTTTTATGCCTTGGGTTAGCCAGTGGTAATATAGAAGGTATCCAAGCAGTCTTGTTTTACCTTTCGGTTTATATGCTTACAGCAGCATTTCTATGGGTTTATATCTTACACCTTGATTTATCCTCCACTTCTGGTAGTACTCTTTTAACGTTTTCAGATTCTATAGGTTTAGTTAGATCAAACCCACTTATGGGGTTTGGGGTCGTATTAATGATTTTTTCTCTTGCTGGAATACCCCCATTTGGTGGTTTTTTTGCTAAATTAAATATCTTTGTAAGTCTCGTGGATTCCTCATTTTATATTATAGCTATTTTTGTTGTTATTACTAGTGTTATTTCGGCATTCTATTATATACGTTTGATAAAAATTTTTTATTTTGAAAATAACAAAAATTGGTTTTTTTTTGCACCTTTGTCAAAAGGTGCAGCAATGGTTTTAGTTTTAAGCGGTTTAACTATTATCTTTTTTATGCTTAGTCCTAATATCTTTTATCTTTTGACATATAAGGTAGGTCTAGGTCTTATGTTTTAATAATTAGCTAATGTCTTTTACTACACAGTCTAAACCTTTATCGCAATTATGGTCTCCATCGGTTATTAGCTCGTCATTGAGTGGTTTCTCTTCGAGGTGGTTATTTTCCACCAATCACAAAGACATTGGTACATTATATTTAATATTTGGTGGTTTCTCAGGGGTTCTTGGAACAGCAATGTCTGTGCTTATTCGTTTACAACTAGCTAGTCCTGGAAATCAATTTCTGGGAGGAAATCATCAGTTGTACAATGTTATTGTAACCGCCCATGCCTTTTTAATGATTTTTTTTATGGTTATGCCAATTCTTATTGGTGGGTTTGGTAATTGGTTTGTCCCTTTAATGATTGGTGCTCCTGATATGGCTTTTCCCCGTATGAACAACATTAGTTTTTGGTTGTTGCCCCCGTCTTTAATTCTTCTTTTAGCCTCTTCTTTGGTAGAATCTGGTGCTGGTACAGGATGGACGGTGTACCCACCGCTTAGTGGTATTCAAGCACATTCAGGTCCTTCTGTTGATTTAGCAATATTTAGTCTTCACCTTTCAGGTGCTGCTTCTATTTTGGGGGCTATAAACTTTATTACAACAATTTTTAATATGAGAGCACCTGGTATGACTATGGATAGGTTACCTCTGTTTGTATGGTCTGTCTTAATTACAGCGTTCTTGTTATTATTATCACTTCCTGTATTAGCAGGTGCTGTTACAATGTTGTTAACAGATCGTAATTTCAATACTACCTTTTTTGACCCTGCTGGTGGTGGTGATCCAGTATTATATCAGCATTTGTTTTGGTTCTTTGGACATCCTGAAGTATATATTTTGATTTTACCGGGGTTTGGTATTGTTAGCCATATATTATCTACTTTTGCTAGAAAACCTGTTTTTGGGTATTTAGGTATGGTTTATGCTATGCTATCAATAGGTATACTTGGTTTTATTGTCTGGGCCCATCACATGTTTACAGTAGGTTTAGATATTGATACAAGGGCTTATTTTACAGCAGCTACTATGATTATTGCGGTACCGACAGGTATTAAAATTTTTAGTTGGATTGCAACTTTATGGGGAGGTTCTATTCGTTTGAAAACCCCTATGTTGTTTTCTATAGGTTTCCTTTTTCTTTTTACTATAGGGGGCTTAACTGGTGTTGTTTTAGCGAATTCAGGTGTTGATATTGCTTTACATGACACTTATTATGTGGTTGCACATTTTCATTATGTCTTAAGTATGGGAGCAGCTTTTACAATGTTTGCAGCTTTTTATTTTTGGATAGGTAAAATGACAGGTTTAGCATATCCGGAAATTTTAGGGCAAATTCATTTTTGGCTTATGTTTTTAGGTGTAAATTTGACTTTTTTTCCAATGCACTTTTTAGGTCTTGCAGGTATGCCACGACGTATCCCGGATTACCCAGATTCTTATGCTGGGTGGAATGGTTTAGCGTCTTTTGGTTCAATTTTATCCTCTATTGCGTCATTATTCTTTTTTGTTGTTGTATATATTACTCTTACAAGAGGTTCCGTTGAAGAATCAAATCCTTGGGTAAAAGGTCGAGGTCTTGCTTTTCCGGTATTGCCTAATAGATCTACCACATTAGGTAATAAATAAATATTAATTGCAGGTTATAGTGTTAAACTTTGAAACAATACTTTAAATAAAAGTTATTGAGTATGCTAAGGTGGTTGTGTCAGGGCTTGTAACTCAGTGGTAGAGTGTACGCCTGATAAGCGTAAAGTCGATCGTTCAATTCGATCCAGGCCCATAGGGTTGTTATTTAAATAAAAGAACTAAAAATTTAATTTAAAGTCTTTTTGTCAAGTCCTTTTCGTCTAATGGTTAGGACGTTGCCTTTTCACGGCGAAAATACGGGTTCAATTCCCGTAAAGGATTAACTTGTACGATAATTTAAAAATTTAAGCATACAAGTAAAGGGGTTATTTTTAGTAATTTTAAATATCATGTTTAGTTCTTTGATCGTATACGCAACAAGTCTTACTAGACTTGTACCTGTTCAAACTTTTCAGGTGTTTGGGCATGAGATTGTTATTAGTGTACCAAAAAAATATTTGTTGGCTACATTAACTTTTTTACATCATCATAGTAACGGTAATTTTCAAATGCTTACGTCTATTTCCGGTGTAGATTACCCTGAGCGAGAAGAACGTTTTGAAATTGTCTACGATCTTTTAAATGTAAGGTCTAATTGTAGGCTTAGAATTAAAACCCATACAGATGAAATAAATCCCCTTCCCTCTGTAGTGACTCTTTTTCCATCAGCAAATTGGTGGGAACGTGAAATTTGGGATCTGTTTGGAGTTTTTTTTTCGAATCACCCAGATTTACGTCGTATTTTAACAGATTATGGTTTTGAAGGTCATCCGTTAAGAAAAGATTTTCCTTTAAGTGGATATTTTGAATTACGTTATGATGAAGATCAAAGGGTCGTTGTTTGTGAAGCTATTGAGTTAAGTCAGGAGTTTCGTTCATTTAATTTTCATGTTCCTTGGTCACAAAATAATTTAATTAGTTGATGTCGAGGTTTAATGTAAATGCTATACTTAGTTGGGTAGATTCTCATATTATTGATTATCCAACGGCTATGAACTTAAATTATAATTGGAGTTTTGGGTCAACAGCAGGGTTTTGTTTGGTTATTCAAATACTTAGTGGAGCTTTTTTAGCTATGCATTACGCGGGGGAAACTCATTATGCTTTTTCAAGTGTTGAGCATATTATGCGTGATGTTAAAAGTGGTTGGTTAATTCGTTATATGCATGCTAATGGAGCCTCTTTTTTCTTTATTGTTGTTTATGCACATATTTTTAGAGGGTTATATTATGGTTCGTATATGGAGCCTCGTCATCAATTATGGTGGTCTGGGGGGGTTATTTATGTTTTAATGATGGCAACTGCTTTTATTGGTTATGTTTTACCTTGGGGTCAAATGAGTTTTTGGGGTGCCACTGTTATCACAAGTTTATTCTCTATTTTTCCTTTTATAGGTAAGGAGGTTGTTATGTGGTTATGGGGAGGGTTTACAGTGGGTAATCCAACTTTAAATCGTTTCTTTAGTTTACATTATTTATTACCTTTTATTATTGCTGGTTTAGTATTTGTTCATTTAGGTCTTTTACATAAAGATGGTTCTAACAACCCTTTGGGTATAAAAACTAAAACAGCTAATATAAATTTTTATCCTTATATTTATGTAAAAGATTTAGTGGCTTTTTTTGTATTATTGTCAATGTTATCTGTTGTTGTATTTTATTTTCCTAATAGTTTAGGGGACCCAGATAATTATCTAGAAGCTGATCCTTATGGTACTCCAGCTCATATTGTTCCTGAATGGTATTTTTTACCTTTTTATGCTATTTTACGTGTAATTCCAAATAAAGTTGGGGGTATTCTTACTATGGGGGGAGCTATCGCTATAATTTTTATATATCCTCTTTTAAACACCTCTATACTACGTAGTGGAAATTTCCGCCCAATTTATGCTGTAGTTTTTTGGCTTTTCGTTTCTGATTTTTGCTTATTAGCTTGGTCAGGAACTACCCCAGTGGATGATTATTTTAAAGTAGTTGGAGCTGTAGTTTCTATAGGTTATTTTGCTTTTTTTGTTTTTGGTGGATTATTTGTAGGTTGGTTAGAAAAAACTCTTGCAGTTCGGGTGTTAAATATGCGAGCTACAAAAGGAAGGTAAAAATAAAAGGGGGTTGTCAGTAAATGTTGGTTTTTTTTTTATTGTGCTTATACCATGAAATTTTCATATAAAAATATCATTAGAATAACTTTAATTGTTTTTTTTTGTTCGTACTATTCTTCTATTGGGAGTATGGATGCTTCGCATCCATGGCAAGTAGGTTTTCAAGATCCTGCAACTCCAATAATGGAAGGTATCATTTTTTTTAATGGTTTGTTAATGACCTTTATGCTATTTATTGCTTGTCTTGTAGGTTGGTTACTATATAAATCTTTAACGTTATTTAATGAAGCAGATCATAAAGACGCGGTAGGTTTTAATCATTCAACATTACTTGAAGTCGTTTGGACAATTATACCGGCAGGGATATTAATGATTATTAGTGTGCCATCATATAATTTATTGTATGCAATGGATGAGGTTATAGATCCTAGTCTTACCATAAAAGTTGTTGGTCACCAATGGTATTGGTCATACGAGTGTTCTGATTTCGAAGTCTCGCCAGCTATTAAACAAGATAATTTAAATCAGGTTGAAATAAGTTATAAAGCGTTAAAAGATATGGCGGATTTGATAGAGTATAGTCGTGTAGAAGTAGCTAAGGGTGAAAAGCAAACTCAAATAGGTATCATTAAAGAATTTTTAGAGTCATTTGAAAAGGGTATAGGAGACGTACCTCAAGGTGCTACTGAGATGTTATCTCGTCGTTTAGAATGGCTTGTTTTAAATATTTTAGGTAACGAGGGCCGTAAAGAATTTTATGGTCCTTTAGAGTCACATTTAACAGGGGAAATGGTATCTATTTTATCTGAGGTTAAAGGACAATTAGCAGAAGGTACACTTATTCAAGAGCAGCAAGATTTAGTGCTTAAGGTTTTAAAAATTTTTAAGCAATATATAAGGATTGTGAATGAAACTGAGCTTACTGCAAAAACCATGGATTTATTTAAATCTTTAGATGAAATTAAACCGGATAAAGGTAATACACCTTCAAGTGATGGTAGTAATGGGGGATTACCTGAAACCAAAAATTTAGATTTTAATACCGGTTCTATCGTTGCAGAATTGAATAAAATTGATGAGGCTAGTTACAAGTGGTTAGAACTTAAAGCAGCTGAAGATTTTTATGAAGGGGCTGAGACTGAATTAAGTAGAGCTTTAACACAAGTTTTTGAGGCTGAGTGTGTGTGCCTTAGAGCCCTTGCCCGCGGTGAAATAAAAATACCTATAGAGGAAATGATGGCTAATTTGGATGAAGGTAGAATAAGACTTGACAAAGCTTTAGTAGAAGCAGAAATTGCTGAAAACAATTTAATTGATACTCAGTTAATTGCACATCAATTAAGATTAACTCGACCAGAGAGAGAGGGTTACAGTAGTGAGTTTGAGTGGGATACTGCTAATGTTGAATTTAAATTTTCTGGTAATGAATTAGAAAATGCAAAAGTGGAGTTAAACAATGCTAAAGCTAGTGCAAAATGGGCGAAAATTGATTTACTGGCCTCACAAGTTAATGCATTAACTGCAGAGTATTTCCAAGCTGATGCGGAGTGGGCCTCAAAAGATCCATCTATAATACGAAGTAAAGTATTGCTTAAAGATGGTTATGATGGTTGGAATGAAAAATTAAAGGCAGAATCAAAAAAGGTTTTAGACAGTCAGGAGCTTAAATTTATGCTCGCTCATGAAGAATTAAAAAGTGCTAATACAATTTTAGATAGATTTCAATCAGGTTTAACCGTAGAAGAGTTAAGTAAATGTAATTCTATAGCGGATAGTTCAGAAGCAGAATTTATGGCTATTGAAAAACAAACAATATCAGTTGCTGAAGAATTTGAAAGAGGTAAGGATATTTTAACAAATGCAAAAGCTGAATTAAATAATTATAAAGCAGTGGCAAATAGAGCTGATATCAGGTTGGAAAGAGCTCAAACAGCGTTTGATAAACTTAAAGAAGTATCTGATAGAGCTGAGGCGGTTTCAAAAGGTGCTGAATCATTTTTCAACACTGCGAAAGAAAAATTAACTGGTGTTGAGTCAGATTTTAGATCTATTAATCCGAAGATAGTATTAGATAGTCTTATTGAAAAATATGTAAGTGTTAAAGCTGATTTTGATCAAGCGGTCTCTTTGGTAAATATAGCTAAATCTGATTTAGATAATGCTAATGATAGACTTGAAATTGTTAAAGGGTATGTCCACAATACGGAAAAAAGACTTGAGGATACACCAGTTATTTATGAGTTGCCTGAAGTAACAGATAAGTCTAAGGAATATTTTGACAACTTTTTATGGGAAATACACAACGAAGATTTGATTACAGTAAAAGCTCAATTAAAAGGTTCCGAAGCTGTCTTAGAAGAATCTAAAATAGTATTAACTAATGCGGAACAAGTTTTAACTGAAGCTTTTATTAAATTAATTGAAGTGGAGTTAAAAAAAGGCAAAGCTTTAATAAATTTCCTAAAATTTGATTTAGATACTGTTTCTGTCTCAGATCGTGAAGAAAGATTAGTGTCTATTGAAACATATGTTGGAGATCTTAAATTAAAATTGGGTCATGTTGTTCGTGAAAAAGTAATTTCTACTTCCAACACTGAAAGCTCTGATTGTTTAAAAGTTATAATTAACATGATAGACAATGATTTATCTAAAGTATCACCTATTTCGGAATTTAATAAACCAGCAGTTATGATTGATACTTCTGGTTATAATAGTCTAGAGATGATTGCATCTGCCGCAGATTACTCTTGGGTAAAAACACTTAAAGTTGATGTAAATGCTGCTCTTTTGGATTACGAGGAAGCTTCACGGATACTTAGTGAAGCTCGTAAAATATTAGATAAAACTTCAGATGATCTTTCGGTTACTTCGAAGTTTAGCGAAAATAATTCTATTGCTAGCCTTATATCTCTTCAAACTGCAACAGATAGTAGTTTACAAAGTACTTCAAACTTGATTAAAAGAGCTTTAGTATCCTCCTCTGCTATTGATACTATTTTAGAACCAGGAAGTTTACAGGTAAAATCTTCTTGTGAGGTGTTAAAAGCAAAAGCGGAATTAGCTAATGTTAAATGGTTTGCCGCTAGGGTATCCAGAAGTTTAGATACTCCTATGCAGGAGGCTATTAAACCTTTTAACCGACAATTTTCTGAGGTTTCAGTAGTTGAACCTAATAATACTGTGTTTAGTTCTAATGGTTTAAGTGATTCCGATGCCGCTGGTGAGGATGGTAATTCAGGAAATAAAAAATCAAAAGAAGAGATAAAAGAGATGTTATCTAAATTAGAAAACAGAGAAATTGATTATACTCATTCAGGGTTACGTGGTGAAGTTTTACAAACATTTAAAGAATTAATTGAAACTGTAGATCAAAACACTGCGGATGATATTAAAAATATGTTATATGAAGCTTTACTTTCGATTAGTAACGAAGAAGGAGATAAAAATAAATCTTTAAAAACTCAAATAAAAATGATTAATGATTTAATTGAGCATCATAAAGAAAATGAGGTGGAAGAGGGAATAACAGAAAGACAACGTATCAATTTTGATTCATATCTTATTACTGACGATGATTTAGTTATCCCCGAAGTATCAGGTACTGGTAAAGCTGGTAAGGTTTTCCGCCTTCTCGAGGTGGATAACCGTTTAGTTGTTCCTACTAACACTCATATTCGGGTTCTTGTAACATCAGCAGATGTTCTTCATTCTTGGGCAGTACCAAGTTTAGGAGTAAAGGTTGATGCATGTCCTGGTAGATTAAATCAAGTTTTCCTTTTTATTAAAAGAGAAGGTGTTTTTTATGGTCAATGTAGTGAACTTTGTGGTGTGAATCATGGTTTTATGCCTATTGTAGTTCAAGCTGTTAACCAAGACGAGTATTTAACTTGGGTTGGTAAAAGATTATGCTCTTAACTTTTTTATTCCTTCTTCTTCTTTTAGGAATTGTTGGTTTAATTTTTATTCCTTCTAGTCAAAAGTTAATTATGCGGCAATTTGCTCTCGGTATTACGTCGGCGGTTTTTGTCTCTTCATTATTTTTGTGGTTGGGTTTTGACCAGTCAACACCTAAATTTCAATTTGTGGTGGATAGTTTGTGGTTACCTATAGCTAATATCAATTTAATTTTAGGTGTTGATGGAATTTCTCTTTTTTTTATTATTTTAACAACATTAATTTTTCCTCTTTGTTTATTAGCTTCATGGTCTTTTGATAAAGGGGAAGTAAAGACTTATTTAATTAGTTTCCTGGGTATGGAACTGGTTTTATTGTTAGTTTTTACAAACTTAGATTTATTGTTTTTTTATATTTTTTTTGAGGCTGTTTTAATTCCAATGTTTTTAGTTATTGGTATTTACGGGTCACGTGAAAGAAAAATAAGGGCAGCTTACATGTTTTTTCTGTATACCCTTCTAGGGTCTTTATTTATGCTGGTAGGTATAATTTATATTTACTTGTTTGCTGGGAGTACTAATTATGAAGCATTATCAGCTATAAATTTTTCATCGTATGATCAAAAGTGGTTATGGCTTGCTTTTTTTGCTTCATTTGCTGCTAAGGTTCCTATGTTACCAGTACATATTTGGCTTCCTGAAGCTCATGTAGAAGCCCCTACGGCTGGTTCAGTAATTCTAGCCGGTATCTTACTGAAATTAGGATCGTACGGGTTTTTACGTTTTTCTTTAGGCCTTTTCCCATTAGCTTCTGTATATTTTACACCTTTTATTTTCAGTCTTAGTTTACTCGGTGTGGTATATACTTCATTGACAGCGATACGTCAAACAGATTTAAAACGTTTGATTGCTTATACTTCAGTAGCTCATATGAATTTAGTAATGATAGGTTTGTTTACAGGGACGGTAATTGGGGTTGAGGCCGCGATTTTACAAAGTTTAAGTCATGGTTTTGTATCTTCAGCACTTTTTCTTATTATTGGAGTATTATATGATCGTTGGCATAGCCGAGTAGTTAAATATTATGGGGGACTTACTCATACTATGCCAATCTTTATAATTATTTTTCTTTTTTTTACTATGGCTAATTTAGGTTTACCTGGGACATCAAGCTTTATAGGTGAATTTCTTTTATTAGTTTCTGCTTTTGAGGCAAATAGTACAGCTTGTTTTTTTGCAGCAACTTCAATGATTTTAGGTGGTGGTTATTCTCTTTGGTTGTTTAATCGTATCGCTTATGGTAATATTAAAATGATTGGGCTTGATTTAAGTTTTCGAGAATTTATGATTTTTTTACCTCTTGTTCTAGGTACCCTTTTTATGGGGGTTTACCCTAATTTATTCTTTTCTGCAATGCATGCAACAGTTTCAAATTTAGTATGGGTTGATTTATGGTTATAATTTATATTAGTGAAAAAGTTCTTTTAGTCTAATGCTTAGTTTAATATCTAGAAGGATAGTGTCAGTTATGGCAAAGGTACGGGTTCAAGTCCCGTAAAGGACTAAGATGTATTTAAACATAGTTTTTCTACCCCTACTTGGTTCTCTTGTTGCAGGATTTTTTGGACGTTTCCTTGGAGGCCGCGGTGCTGGTTTAGTGACTATATCTTGTATTGGCCTTAGCTTTTTTCTAAGTGGTCTTGCTTTTTACGAAGTAGGTTTAGGAGGAAGTTCTACTTATCTTTATTTAATGCCTTGGTTAGAGTCTGATTCTTTCCATGTTGATTGGGCTTTTTGCTTTGACAGTTTAACTGTCGTTATGCTTATCGTAGTTACTTTTATTTCAACTCTTGTGCATTTATATTCTACAGAGTATATGGGGGGGGATCCTCATTTACCTCGTTTTATGAGTTATTTGTCATTATTTACATTTTTTATGTTGATATTGGTAACTGCAGATAATTTTGTTCAAATGTTTGTAGGTTGGGAAGGAGTTGGTCTTTGTTCTTATTTATTAATTAATTTTTGGTTCACTCGGATTCAAGCTAATAAGGCTGCAATTAAAGCTATGTTAGTCAACAGAGTTGGTGACTTTGGATTAGCCTTGGGTATTTTTGGTATTTTTATTTGCTTTGGTGCAGTTGATTATGCTACTGTTTTTGCTTTGGCTCCCCAATTATCATCGTTTAGCTTAACTTTTTTTAATATTGAGTTTGGTGCTCTTAATCTTATAGGGATTTTATTGTTCGTAGGGGCGGTAGGTAAATCAGCCCAGTTAGGGTTGCATACTTGGTTGCCTGACGCTATGGAAGGTCCTACCCCTGTTTCAGCTCTTATCCATGCAGCAACAATGGTTACAGCTGGTGTTTTTTTACTAGCTCGTTGTTCTCCTTTATTAGAATATTGTCCTAAGGCACTTACTATTATAAGTATAGTTGGTGGTATGACAGCGTTTTTTGCAGCTACAACAGCTTTAGTTCAAAATGATTTAAAGAGGGTTATTGCTTATTCTACTTGTAGTCAATTAGGTTATATGGTTTTTGCTTGTGGTCTTTCAAATTATTCTGTCGCGGTATTTCATTTAGGAAACCATGCGTTTTTTAAAGCTCTTCTTTTTCTTGGAGCAGGTTCTGTAATTCATGCAGTTGGGGATGAGCAGGATATGCGTAAAATGGGAGGGTTACGTCGTTTATTACCTTTTACATATGCAATGATGGTGATTGGTTCTTTAGCTTTAATGGGTATGCCCTTTTTAACCGGATTTTACTCTAAAGACGTTATATTGGAGGTAGGTTATGCGACATACTCTAATGCCTCTCATTTTGCTTATTGGTTAGGTAGTTTGGCGGCTTTTTGTACTGCTTTTTATTCTATACGGCTTTTAGCTTTATGTTTTTTAGCAGAACCAAATGGTAGTAGGTCATTATTACTGTCTGCTTCAGAAGGTGGATGGCCAATGGGTTTAGTTTTAGGTATATTAGCTTTGCCCAGTATGTTCATTGGTTATTTAGGTCGTGATCTTTTTATTGGCTTAGGTACAGATTTTTGGGGAAATGCGTTATTTTGTATGCCTTCTAATTTAAGTATTATAGATGCTGAATTTATGTCAACTGATATCAAAATTTTTCCTCTTTGTTGTAGTATTATTGGGGGGTTAGTTTCTTTTGTTTTATATAAAGGGTATAATTATAATTTATTTTTATGGAAAACTTCATTTTTAGGTCGAAAATTTTATACTTTTTTAAACCGTAAGTGGTTATTTGATAAAGTTTATAATGAGGTTATAACACAAAATTTATTGGATTTTGGTTATCATTTTACATATAAGTCTATCGATCGGGGTCTTATTGAAAGTTTGGGTCCTTTTGGTTTATCAAGTATACTTAGCGACCAAGTAAATAAATCTAGGTTATGGCATTCAGGTTATTTATATCATTATTTAGTAATTTTAGGTTGGAGTAACTTTTTATTTGGAATCTGTTTTGTATTTGGTTTTCAATTTTCGCGTATTTTAGCATTGCTAGTCTTTATTGTATTATGGTCGATCCTATAATTTTTATTCTTATTGCAACTCTTGGGGGTATTTTGGGGGTTAAGGTTACTAGTACACAAAATCCTGTTTATAGTGGTCTTTATCTCGTATTACTCTTCTTTTTGGGTTCTGCAATTTCGTTTTTATTGGGTTTAGAGTTTATGGCTTTACTTTTTCTATTGGTTTACGCTGGTGCTATCGCAGTATTAGTGTTATTCGTTGTTATGATGTTAGATGTAAAAGCTATTGAAAGTCCATGGTCTGCAAAAAAAAAACGTTTATTGTATCTAGGGGTTTTAATTTTTTTCTTCTTTTTAATAGCTGCAATATATAGTAAAGATTTACAAAAATTAATGAATCTGGTATCAACAGTTTACATGAGTTCATTGGTTTCTTTTAGTTTAGTATCTTATGAGGAAGAAATAAAAAAAATATTTTATCCAGTGATTGTTAATAAAACGGTTAATGATAATTTAAAAAGATTCCAAGAACGGAGTAAAAGAAAAAGAAAAGGTGAGCCTGAGCCATCTGCTAAAGAGGTTAAAAAAACTTTTAAGGATTTTATGGATGAAAGGATTGAAATGTGGCATCAGTTATGTGACTCAGAGGGATTAACAGACTTTTTACGTTTGTTGTTACATAAAGAAAATATAGAAGGATCTTATGGGTTAAATACAATGTGGTTTATAGAATTCGATTCCTCTTGCGCATTAAATGATCCTAGCTATCTTTTATATTCAACTCATGCCATTTTATTGATAATAGCTGGAATCATTCTTTTAATTGCTATGGTAGGAGCCATTAGTTTAACATTACAAAAAAATTGTCCTGAATCTTTATACCGGCAGTTAGGGCGTGAATCGAAAAATGCTGTTTTTTCTATAAAAGAAAAACCATTATTTAAGCCTAGTAATCCGCGTGATTTAGAAGTTTTACCTTAATTATGCTTAATATATCAATTAATGAGCTTCTTGTTTGGGTAAAGAAGGGTTCTACGGTTATACAGGCTTGTCAAGCTGCTGGTGCAAACATCCCACGATTTTGTTATCATGATAAACTTTTTATAGCAGGTAATTGCCGAATGTGTCTTGTCGAAGTGAGTAATTCACCTAAACCGCAAGCATCATGTGCGTTACCCTTTTTACCTAACTTAAGAATTTTTACAAATACGGCATTGGTACGTAAGGCGCAAGAGTCTGTTATGGAATTGTTACTTCTTCACCATCCTTTAGATTGTCCTGTGTGTGATCAGGGGGGAGAATGTGAACTTCAGGAACAAAGTTTTAATTTTGGGTCGGACAGAGGTAGATTTTTGTTCTTTAAAAATTCTTTAGGTGATACTTTTTGGGGAGGACTGATAAAAACAGTATTACGTAGATGTATTGTTTGTACACGTTGTGTCAGATATACTCATCAGATTGGGGGAAATGATTCTTTAGGAACTTCTAATAGGGGGGGGCATTCTGAGATTGGGATGTTTAAAGAAAGTGTGTTAAAAAGTGAAATTTCAGGTGGAGTTATTGAATTATGTCCTGTTTGTTGGTATAATTCACGTTTAATTTCATAATATTATGTTTTTTTTAAAAGAATATTACCCCGTATTAATTTTTTTAGGTTTTAGTCTTATTTTAGCTTCTATTATTTTTGGTGCTTCTTATACGTTAGCTTTTTCAGAAGCAGACAGTGAAAAATTATCATCTTATGAATGTGGGTTTGATCCTTATGAGGATGCTCGTAATGCTTTCGATGTACGTTTTTATTTAGTGGCTATTTTATTTCTTCTATTCGACATTGAAACCGTTTTTCTTTTTCCTTGGGCAGTTTCATTAAGTGAATTGCCGTCAATTGGGTATTGGTCTATGATGGATTTTCTTTTTGAGTTAGTTATTGGATTTGTGTATGCTTGGCAAATTGGTAGTTTAGATTGGGAATGAGAGGTATGGATTATAAACGTCGCAAATCGTTTGCTTTATACGAGTCTCGTCGTAAAGCGTTGCAAGCTGTAGCAACAAATCAAAATTTAGAGGTTTCTTTACGATGGTGGGCTCAATTAGAAAAATCTAAATTACCTAGACAAAGTAGTCTAAGTAGGGTTCATAATCATTGTATTGATACTAATAGATCAAGATCGGTTATAAGTTATTATAAGTTATCTCGCCTTCAATTTAGACGCTTAGCCTCAAAAGGTTCTTTTTCTGGCTTACGAAAGGCGTGCTGGTAATATTTTTATTATATTTTTACGTGCAAGCGTTAGTAATAGGTAAAGTGCACGTAAAATTAAGGTTCTGGAATAATCATACCTTTATTATTAATAAGAATAATCGACCCTGGTAATTATTTATAATGGGAAACTATTATTAAAGTGGTGTTTGTTATTATTTTAGGTGACTTTTAAAATCTTTAATATTTATATGCCTCAATTTGATACAATGACTTTTTTTAATCAGGTTTTCTGGTTAATTCTGATAGTTTTTAATTTTTATTTGGTAGTTGTACGTTTTATATTACCCTCTTTAGCGTTTAGTTTGAAATCTAGAATTAAGCATTTAAAAGTAACGGTTGATTCAAGATAATAAAAACTAATAACTTTTGTATGCTGTTATACACCTAGTTATAAAAATTTAGACTTCTGTTGTGAAGTTAGTAATAGTAAAGAGTAACTTAATATTAAACCCCTGGAAAGGTAGCTTTTGGAGGTGTTGCTGAGTGGTTGAAAGCCTTGGTTTGCTAAATCAATCTACATTTTTAATGTAGCGTGGGTTCGAATCCTACCACCTCCAAAAAGAAAAAGTAACTCAGTTGGTAGAGTGCTGGTTTGTCATACCAGTGGTCGCGGGTTCAAGTCCCGTCTTTTTCGAATTAAATTGCGGAATATATAATTATTTTCGTATTTTTTATTAATCATATAGTTAAATATATGGAGCAGTATAAAAAAAGTATTATATATATATGTAAAGTTTGGTCTGTATCGACTGATTTAAAAAGTTTAAACTCTTTGTCACTTTTGTTACCTTTATCCATATCTTCTACAGGTCTGTCTACACGAATAAAGCGTTTTACTTTACTTCGTTCTCCTTTAGGTAATAAAGCTGCAAAAGATCAGTTTGAAAGACGGGAGTATCGAAGTTATTTTACTATTAAATCTCGAAATCCAGCAAAGATATTAGCTTTTATCGATATTTTAAGATATTTAAATGGAGTTAAATTTAAGGTTGTTTTAGAAGAAAAGAATATTAATATCTATAGTTAAATTTAGTTTTTTAGTTTTAATATCATCTATTTATATTTTGTATTATATAAAGGAAGAGTTGGATAAGTGGTCGAGTGGTTTATGGCACCAGTTTTGAAAACTGACGTAGCTAAAACTACCGTGGGTTCAAATCCCACCTTATCCTAAATCATATGAAATTGGCAATAAAAAATAAAACATTCGGTAGTGTACTATCAGATGGTAGTTTTAACTTTTTAATTTTACCTAGTCATTCCTCTCAAACAGAGTTAAATTGTAAAAGCTTGGATCTGAATAATCACCCAGTATGGACAGGTAAACGCCCTAAAGAACAAACTGAGATATCCTTGTTTGTTGGGAAGTTTACAAAATCTTTATAATAGATATTTTAAAATAAATAATGTGCAGGGTGCACAAAAAGTTAAGGTTCTGGGATAATACTACCTACAGTATTAGAGAAAGGTAATTTGTTATTTTTATAGCATGCAGCATTTTTTAAGGGTGTATTAAGAAATTTTGTGTTTTAGTTAAATATCTATATATTACGCTAAAGACAATTACAATAAAACCCCACTATCTCGTAGTAATATGTAAATGTGGTATTAAAAAGAATGAGTTTGATCCTGGCTCAGAGTGAAGGCTATAAGTCTGCTTGAATACATGCGAGTTGAATGGTTAAAACCATAGCGTACGGGTGAGTAATAGGCTAATATCTGGCTTCAACTTCGGAATAATCCTATCCCTCAGGGGAGAAGGCAACAGGAGAATACCGGATAAATATATAAAGGTCCGCCGGTTGAAGATGATTAGGTTCAGTATTAGGTAGTTGGTGAGGTAAAGCTTACCAAGCCGATTATGCTTAGTTGGTCTGATAGGACGATCAATCACACTGGGACTGAGACAAGGCCCAGGTTTCATTTGAAGGCAGCAGTAAGGAATATTGGACAATGAGCGAAAGCTTGATCCAGCAAGACTTGGTGAGGGATTGAAGGCTTAGGTTGTAAACCTCTTTTTTAATTGAGGATAATGACAGTAGATTAAGAATAAGTCCCGACTAACTTCGTGCCAGCAGTCGCGGTAATACGGAGGGGGCAAGCCTTATTCGTCATAACTGGGCGTAAAGGGCCCGTAGGTGGTTTTCTGATATGTTATTTGTCAAAAACTGTAGCTTAACTATAGATAGGCATTTAAAACAGGAAAGCTTGAGTCTGACAGAGGAAGATGGAATTTTTCAATTAGGGTTAGAATCCAGATAAGTGAAAGAGAACATCATGTGCGAAAGCGATTTTCTTGTTCAGTACTGACGCTGAGGGGCGAAGGCGTAGGTAGCGAACAGGATTTGAGACCCTGGTAGTCTACGCTGTCAACGATGAGTGCTAGCTTTTAGAAATCTAGAAGACATAGCTAAGGCATTAAGCACTCCGCCTGAGGAGTACGAGCGCAAGCTTAAAAATCAACGGAATTGGCGGGGGTTCAAACAAGTGGTGGAGCATGTGGTTTAATGCGATAATACGCGCGTAACCTTACCAGTTCTAGTGAGTCTGTCGTTCTTTCGGAGACGTTAAGAATTTTGGGACTTTCAGGTGTTGCATGGCTGTCGTCAGCTCGTGTCGTGAGATGTACGGTTAATTCCTGTAACTGAGCGCAACCCTTATCTTTTTTATGTTTTGAAATGGTCTTTTCCAAAGAATAAACTGAATAGATACTGCCAGCGCTAAGCGGGAGGAAGGTAGGGATGAGGTCAAGTCTTCATGGCCCTTATGAACTGGGCTACACACGTGCTACAATGGGAAGGACAACAAGTTGCGAGGGGGTAATCCAGAGCCAATCTTTAAACCTTTCCTTAGTTCGGATTGGGGGCTGCAACTCGCCCCCATGAAGCTGGAATCACTAGTAATCGCGGATCAGGATGTCGCGGTGAATACGTCACTGGGCCTTGCACACACCGCCCGTCACGTCCTGGAAGTTGACTTGGCCAGAAGATTTTGGAGTAAACCTTTCAAGCATATACCTAGTTGGTTAAGATATTTACCTGGGTTAAGTAAGTAGGGAAATTCCCTTTAAAGGACAGGTAAGCAACCGGGATGAAGTCGTAACAAGGTAGTCGTAGGGGAACCTGCGGCTGGAATATATAATTAAGAGGTTCGCCTCTATATCTAGATCTATACCCGAACTCTTACCGAACTCGAGCGTCCTTATTTAGATAGCCATACATACTACTTTTGTGGGAACCATGGCTTTACATATCAATAATTTATTTTTAGTGAAGGTTGCGCTATAGAGCAGCCAGGTTAGCTCATCAGGCTCATGCCCTGGAGGTCGTAGGTTCAAATCCTTCTAGCGCTAATTTTAACGCTTTATTATTATTTGTATAAAGGCAAGTATTAGGGTAGATTAATCTATTAAAATTTTTATTATGTCATTAAAAAAAAAAGAGTTCAAAAAAAAACTTAAACATTTTACAATAAATTTTGGCCCACAGCATCCAGCGGCACATGGGGTTTTACGTCTTATTTTAGAACTTAATGGGGAGGTTGTTCAACGAGCTGACCCTCATATAGGGTTGCTTCACAGAGGTACCGAAAAGTTAATAGAGGCTAAAACTTATTTCCAAGCTTTACCTTATTTTGATCGTTTAGATTACGTTTCAATGATGTGCCAAGAGCATACTTATGCTTTAGCTGTTGAAAATTTATTGCAGATATCAATACCTAAACGGGCTCAGTATATCAGAGTTCTTTTTGCGGAAATAACTCGAATTTTAAATCATCTTTTAGCAGTAGGTTGTCACGCAATGGATGTAGGAGCTATGACACCTTTTTTATGGGCATTTGAAGAGAGAGAAAAGTTAATGGAATTTTATGAAAGAGTTAGTGGTGCGCGTATGCATGCTAGTTATTTTCGACCTGGGGGTGTTAGCCAAGATATAAGTATTGGTTTAATAGATGATATTTTTTCTTTTGCTGCTCAATTTGGGCAACGTTTAGACGAAATTGAGGAAATGTTAACTGATAATCGTATATGGCAAGAAAGATTAGTTGATATTGGAGTTGTCAGTGCTCAAGAGGCTATAGATTGGGGATTTTCTGGTGTTATGTTACGTGGATCTGGTGTTCGTTGGGATTTACGTAAAAATGAATCTTATGACTCGTATTCTGAGCTGGACTTTCAAGGGGTTGTTGGTAAAACAGGGGATTGTTATGACCGTTATCTCGTGCGAGTTGAAGAAATGAGACAATCTCTTAGTATTATCTATCAGTGTTTAAATAAAATGCCCGAAGGTAGCATTAAGGTAGATGATGCTAAAATTAGTCCACCGTCACGTACAGAAGTTAAGCAAAGTATGGAAGCTTTAATTCATCACTTTAAGTTGTATACCGAAGGGGTTACTGTTCCCGTAGGTGAAACTTATACAGCTACTGAAGCTCCTAAAGGAGAATTTGGTGTGTATTTGGTTTCTGATGGTAGTAACCGGCCATACCGTTGCAAAATCAAAGCCCCAGGTTTTTCACATCTTCAAGCTCTTAATTTTATGGCTAATTCTCATATGTTAGCTGATGTCGTGACGATAATTGGAACTCAAGATATTGTTTTTGGTGAAGTAGATCGTTAATTTTTGTTTGAAATAAAAGAGACTTTAAGATCTAGAATAAGTTTAGGCATTTACTCTGGATTTTATGCGATTCGGGAGGTGACGCAGCGGTAGCGTGTTCGCTTTGGGAGCGAGAAGTCATAGGTTCAAATCCTATTCTCTTGATATAGTCTATTCTCTCAGTTTAGAAAACTTTTTTATTCTTAGTTTTTGTTTTAGTATTGAAATACCTGTATAATGGTTTATCTT